TCATACCCCTACATACCTGGTTACCAGATACCCACGGAGAAGCGCATTATAGTACTTGTATGCTTCTAGCCGGAATCTTATTAAAAATGGGAGCGTATGGATTAGTTCGAATCAATATGGAATTATTTCCTCATGCTCATTCTCTATTTTCTCCTTGGTTAATAATAGTGGGCGCAGTACAAATAATCTATGCAGCTTCAACATCTCTTGGTCAACGAAATTTAAAAAAAAGAATAGCCTATTCCTCTGTATCTCATATGGGTTTTATAATTATAGGAATTGGTTCTATCACAGATATGGGACTCAACGGAGCCCTTTTACAAATAATCTCTCATGGATTTATCGGTGCTGCGCTTTTTTTCTTGGCTGGAACAACTTATGATAGAATACGTCTTCTTTATCTTGACGAAATGGGTGGAATAGCTATCCCAATGCCAAAAATGTTCACGATATTCAGTAGCTTTTCGATGGCCTCCCTCGCATTACCAGGTATGAGTGGTTTTGTTGCCGAATTAATAGTCTTTTTTGGACTAATTACTAGTCCAAAATTTCTTTTAATGACAAAAATCCTAATTACTTTTGTAATGGCAATTGGAATTATATTAACCCCTATTTATTTATTATCTATGTTACGCCAGATGTTCTATGGATACAAGATATTTAATGGCCCAAACTTTTCTTTTTTTGATTCTGGGCCGCGAGAGTTATTTCTTTCGATCTCCTTTTTTTTACCCGTACTAGGTATTGGTATGTACCCCGATTTCGTTCTTTCACTATCAGTTGAAAAGGTTGAAGTTATCCTATCTAATTCTTTTTTTAGATAGTTTTTTTATAAATAAAAAAATGAAAAAAATCTTATCATTTATAAAAAGGTTCGTTGTACAATGACAAAAAGAACGCTTTTTCTTCTCTTGTGTTAAGTAAAAAAACTTTGTGTGAACTAGGGAGAGCCTCGCGAATCAAAGTAACGGGTCTCTCCCTAGTTCACACAAAGTTTGATATGCGTTATATGCTTTTCTATTCCTATTGGTAAGTGGTAAGAACTCCTTTTTGAATTTAATTAGATGTTAATGTAAATGAACCATAACTATGTAATCCTATTCCTAATAGATTTACTCCAAAATAGCATATCCAAATTATAAGAAATCCAATAAACGCTACAATTGCTGAATTTGTACCCTTCAATTTTAGATTTGTTTGAGTATGTAAATAAATTGCAAATATGATCCAAGTAATAAAAGCCCAAGTTTCTTTTGGGTCCCAACTCCAATAGGACCCCCATGCTTCATTAGCCCATACTGCTCCAGAAAGAATTCCTATCGTTAAAAAGAGAAATCCTAGACTAATAACCCGATAACTCCAATAATCCAATTGTTGAATCAATTGCGATTTATAATAATTCCTTGGAGAAAAAAATTTTCTATTTTTTCGAACTGTAATGACTAGAAGTGATACTGATAATAATGATCCACATAAAAGGGCCACATATCCCAATATCATCATACTTACGTGCATTATTAACCACTCGGATTGAAGAGCAGGTACTAATATAGTGGATTCGTGTATTTCAGTTAAAAGGCCTGAGGTAGCAAAGCCCTGGGAAAAAATAGCACTTGGACCTATTATTGTGCTTAGAATATTTTGATTTTTTTTGAAATACGGAACTATATAAATAAAGGAAAAACTCCATGAAAGAAAGATTAACGATTCATTTAAATCACTTAGTGGAAAATGTTTCGAATAAATCCAACGAGAAATTAATAATCCTGTTATACACAAAAAAGTCGTTATCATGCCCTTTTCGGATGAATCATATAGTTTTACGATTTCATCGACAAAAAAGGTTATCAAATGAATTGTAATTAGAATTGAAACAGTCGAAAAAGAAATATGAGTTAATATATGCTCTAAAGTTGAAAATATCATAAAAAGAGTTCCTTAATTATAAAATCGAAATCGGCAATTGAATTCATTATTCATTATAGGATCTATTTTCTTTTTTTAGGAAATGACATGCCGCCACTCGGACTCGAACCGAGATGCTCTAGCACTGCTTCCTAAGAGCAGCGTGTCTACCAATTTCACCATAGCGGCTTGTCTTGACCTCATAATAGCCTATAAATAAGCAATCGTCTAGATTTAAGAATTCAATTGGGTGCAATATTTTCAGGAAAGATTCAAATCAATGAATAAAATCTGTTCAAATATGTCCTTGAACGTTCATTATTTTAGTTTAGGGTTTTAGTTTTATTGTGTATTTGAGAATCTTCTTTACTTGAATTCTTGTAAAACCAAAAAGTCTTACTATCAATTAAGGGATAGAACCTTTCCTCTAAAAAACATTTTTTAAATTAAATGTTTTTGATTTATTTAATTTAAAAAAGTACAACCAAAAAATAAGTTTTATCAATGAACAAAAAACCTATTTTAGATTATTCAAAATTCACACATATTTATCCATAAAATTTACACTAAGTGTTTTTGCGTGAATTGATGGCCAGAGATATATGGGCTCTATTCTATATAAGAATTTACAGAAAATCCAAAAGAAAAGTAAGAAAGTTGTGCAAAAAAAAATCTTTTATAGTACAAATAAGTTGCTGGGGGAAATAAGACTCCTATTCTGGAAAGAAAATATATTAAAAAGAAAGTGAGTATCTTGTGTTTTTTTGTTAAAAAAAAAAAGACTTTGTTTAAATTCGGTTTAAAGTAAAAGTAAAACAGAAGAATTCCATTTCCTATGAATTAATTCAACAGGAAATGGAATTTGAGAATTGTCTTTTTGAAACGGAAGAATTTAATTTTTAAGTCAGGTCAATTTAGATTTTTATAAGGTGTTCTGTTTTATTTCTTAATAACTTATTTTTTTATTTTATTTGTTTGTCGCACAAAAAAACTTTTTGAAATCCCGGTAGAAAGAGATTTCCCTAAAGAAAACGCTTTTAACGCTGACCAATAGCCTTTCCTTTTCCAAAAATTTTTACGAATACGCTTTTTTGATGCAGAAGTACGTTTTTTTGGAACTGCCATTTAAATAAAAATGAAGAGATTACTCATTGGTATAGCTGGATGTGAAAGACATCTATTGTTTAAAAAAACTGCGCTTTTCTAGATAATTTTTTTTCTAAAATTCTAAAAGAATGGAATATGAACGATATGGTAAAATCGCATAAAATTTTTCTAAAAAATAAAAAACAAGAAGAATATTTTTAGTAACTTGTCAAAATTTGACTTGCATTTTCAAATTCGAAGGAGACTCATAATTAATCTTTGTCTTTTATATGATTTGACCAATTGTAACTTCTTGATTTGAATATTTGAAATATTTAGAAGAAATTCAGAAAGAGAAAGAATAAGTAAAAAGAAAGAAAAATTTTTCTTTTTTATATTTAAGTTAGGTTAAGCTTAGTGCATATTTTCATTTTTTTATTGACTCCTTTCAAAAGAAGTAAGGTCCGATAAATCGGAAAAATTTAATTACGAATTTCAATTTTTTTATGCAACAGACATATCAATATGGGTGGATTTTACCTTTTGTTCCACTTCCAATTCCTATGTTAATAGGAGTGGGACTTCTTCTTTTTCCGACAGCAACGAAAAATCTTCGTCGTATGTGGGCTTTTCCAAGTATCTTATTGTTAAGTATAGTCATGATTTTTTCAATTAATCTGTCTATTCAGCAAATAAATAGCAGTTCTATCCACCAATATGTATGGTCTTGGACACTCGATAATGATTTTTCTTTAGAATTTGGCTGCTTGATCGATCCACTTACTTCTATTATGTCAATGTTAATCACTACTGTTGGAATCATGGTTCTTATTTATAGTGATAATTATATGGCTCACGATCAAGGATACTTGAGATTTTTTGCTTATATGAGTTTTTTCAGTACTTCCATGTTGGGATTAGTTACTAGTTCAAATTTGATACAAATTTATTTTTTTTGGGAATTAGTTGGAATGTGTTCCTATCTATTAATAGGGTTTTGGTTTACGCGACCTCCTGCAGCAAATGCTTGTCAAAAAGCATTTGTAACTAATCGGGTAGGGGATTTTGGTTTATTATTAGGAATTTTAGGGTTTTATTGTATAACAGGTAGTTTTGAATTTCAGGATTTATTCGAAATACTCAATAACTTGATTTATAATAATGAAGTCAACTTTTCCTTTGTTATTTTGTGTGCTGCTTTATTATTTACCGGTGCAGTTGCTAAATCTGCACAATTTCCCCTTCATGTGTGGTTACCCGATGCTATGGAGGGACCCACTCCTATTTCGGCTCTTATACACGCTGCTACTATGGTAGCAGCGGGGATCTTTCTTGTAGCTCGCCTTCTCCCTCTTTTCATGGTTATACCCTATATAATGAATTTAATCTCGTTGATAGGCATAATCACATTATTATTAGGAGCTACTTTAGCTCTTGCTCAAAAAGACATTAAAAGGGGTTTAGCCTATTCGACAATGTCTCAATTGGGTTATATGATGTTAGCTCTAGGAATGGGGTCTTATCGAAGTGCTTTATTTCATTTGATTACTCATGCTTATTCCAAAGCATTATTATTTTTAGGGTCTGGGTCCATTATTCATTCAATGGAAACTGTTGTTGGCTATTCTCCGGATAAAAGTCAGAATATGGTTTTTATGGGTGGTTTAACAAAACATGTACCGATTACTAAAACCTCTTTTTTATTAGGTACACTTTCTCTTTGTGGTATTCCGCCTCTTGCTTGTTTTTGGTCAAAAGATGAAATTCTTAATGATAGTTGGTTGTATTCGCCAATTTTCGCAATAATAGCTTGGGCTACCGCAGGATTAACCGCATTTTATATGTTTCGCATCTATTTACTTACGTTTGAAGGTCATTTAAATGTTCATTTTCAAAATTATAGTGGCAATCAAAATACTTCTTTCTATTCCATATCTCTATGGGGTAAGGGGTCTTCAAAAGGAATTAACAAGAATTTTAGTTTATTAAGAATGAATAATAATGAAAGT